TCAATTCAATTTTTTATCTATTTTTTTGCGAATATATTATAGATTGTCTTAAAGATTTAAAATTCATTTTCTTTATTTAGATTATTTAGAAATTAGAAAAAAAAAATGATAATAACCATAAATCCAATGGATTTAAATTTGATTCTTTGCAAAATCAATTGCGAAATGCTTTTCTATTTCTAGAATTCTCAATATCTCTTTGACATCTTCTATGCAAAGATCCTTAATTTTCATAAGGTCTTCTTGACTCTTATTTAAAAGGTCCGATAATGTATGTATATTGGACTTTTTGAGACAATTATAAATCTTAGGAGTCAATTCTGATTGGTCAATAAAAATATATTTCAATGCTATTTCTTGTTGATTTTTCTTTAGTTTAGCCAATTTATTATGAAAAGTAAAAAAGGGTAAAGTACCCTTATGTTGGCTTTTTTCTAAATGTAAGTTTTCTTCTTCTGCCTGTAAAAAAGGAATAAATAAATCAATCAAATGCCGAGAGGCTTCATGAAGTGCTTCTTTAGGAGTTAAACTCCCATTTGTCCATATTTCTAGAAAAAGTATCTCTTGCTTTTCATTCCCATTTCCATAAGAATGAACACTATGATTCACATTTCGAACGGGCATGAATACAGCATCGATTGGATAACTTCCATTTTGAAAGTTATTTGGCGATTTTATACAATAGCCACGAGTCCTTTCGATTTGTAAGCCAATACACAAGTCAATTGGTTCCGTTAGAATAGCTATATGCTGTGTATTATCAACGATTTGCACCGAAGGTGGTAAGATGATATCTTGAGCAGTTACATATCCAGGGCCTTTGACACAAATAGATGCGTCACAAGTTCCATACAAATTGCTTCTCAATACAATTTCTTTCAAATTCATTAAAATTTCATGTACTGATTCTTGAATCCCTGCTAGAGTAGAAAATTCGTGTGGTATTTTCTCAGATTTTGCGCGTGTGATACACGTTCCTTCTAGTTCTCCAAGCAAACTCCTTCGCATCGCAATGCCTATTGTGTCCGCTTGACCCTTCATAAGAGGAGACATAATAAAGCGTCCATAAAAAAGACGTTTACTGTCGGCTCTTGATTCAACACACTTCCACTGTAGTGTCCGAGTAGATATTGTTACTTTCTCTCGAACCATAAGAATGTTTGTTATTTTTGATCAAATCATTGAATTTTTTATTTCTCTTGAAATCTCTTCAATGTTTATATTTTTAAATGTTTATATTTTTACAATGTTTACAATGTTTAGATTTTTACACACGTCGTTTTTTAGGGGGCCTGCAGCCATTATGTGGCATAGGAGTTACATCCCGGACGAAACTTAATAATATACCACTTCTACGAATAGCTCTTAATGCCGCATCTCGTCCGAGACCGGGGCCTTTTATCATGACTTCAGCTCGTTGCATACCTTGATCCACTACTGTCCGAATAGCATTTCCAGCTGCGGTTTGAGCAGCAAATGGTGTCCCTCTTCTTGTGCCCCTGAACCCGCACATTCCGGCGGAAGACCATGAGATCACCCGCCCGCGTACGTCTGTAACCGTCACAATAGTATTGTTGAAACTTGCTTGAACATGAATAACTCCTTTTGGTATTTTACGCGCATTCTTACGTGAACTAATACGGCCATTCCTGCGCGAACCAATTCTAGGTAAGGGTTTTGCCATATTTTATGTTATCATCTTATAAATAGAAGCCGGGTGTCTATGGATATATCCATGTCATGTCAAAATAAATCTTTTTTTTATTTATATATCGGATGCCTTAAAGATAAAGAAGATAAAGAGTCCCGGTTTCGAAGGACTAGCCTTGTCTTTGCTTATGTCTCGGATTGGAACAAATTACTCTAATTCGTCCCCGTCTACGTATTAGTCGGCATTTTTCACAAATTTTACGAGCGGAGGCCCTTATTTTCATATTTGTCATTCCTTAATTTTGAATATACATGTGTTTTTGAAGAAAATAAGTTTCGTTAAATTTTCCAATCTGGAATTATATCTCTATGAAAATGAAAGGAATATGGAAGTTGAAAAAAAAAACTACCTAATCATTCGAATTTTTGTTGTGTAGTCTATAGATTAGATGTTCTCTGGTCGAATCATATCGGCTTACTTCCATTTTTATTTTTACGCTATGCCTTAGTAGTCTACGGATAAAACAAAACTATGTCGGATTTTTTCTGAAACAGAACCTAAAATCCGATCTTCATTATCGAAACAAACTTGAGAGATACCATTAGTAAGTGATTCAACAATTAAACCCTCTTGACTTGACTCTATTTTTATTCTTTCATTCCAGCTAAAACCTCGTGAAGTATCAAGTATCAATTAATATAATGCAGGAAAAATAATAAAAATAATATTAGAACCCCTTTCTTCTTTCTATTTTTTTTTTTTTTCACAAACAGGAAGTCCGGATAAAATTTTGATATCCGAGAGGAAAGATTACCATATATAACACAAGATTTCTCCACCGATTTTTTCTAGTCGAGCCTCTCGGTCTGTCATTATACCCCGAGAGGTAGAAAGAATTACAATCCCCATCCCGCCTAGAATTCTAGGAATTTTTTGATAGTTAGAATAGATTCGTAGACCAGGCCGACTTATTCGTTTTAAATTTAGATTAGTTCCATACGATCCTTTCCTATTTCTTCTATGTCGTAGAGTTAAAACAACAAAAAATTTCTTACCTTCCTGATGTTTCCTCACATTTTCAATAAAACCTTCTTGCAAAAGTATTTTAATAATTTTTTCGGTGATGTTAGTAAATGCTAGTCGGACAGTTCCTTTTCTATCCGTGTCCGCATTTCGTATAGAGGTTATTATGTCAGCAATAGTGTCTCTCCCCATGATAAACTAAATTTATTGGTGCCTCATAATTTTGATATAATCAACATATTTTTCTTTTTTTTGTTTGTTTTCTTTTTATCATATGAATTCATTTTTTTTATTATTTTAGAGGTATATGCATGAACTCCAATCTACTAATTTCTTTCATTTTTAATTAATTTTTTTTAATTAATTTTCTAATTTATTCTAATTTACTTTAATTAATTCCATTCAAATACTATAACTATATTGGGGTCTCATCTTATATCTTACAATGTTTTATCTTACAATACTTCAGGTGCTAATGAAACTATTTTAGTGAAATTTAACTGTCTCAATTCCCGGGCGATTGCACCAAAAATTCTAGTTCCTTTTGGATTTCCGTCTTGATCAATGACAACGGCAGCATTGTCATCATATCTTATTATTATGCCGTTGTCACGTTTGAGTTCTTTACAAGTACGTACAATTACAGCTCTGATTACTTCGGATCTTTCTAGAGGTGAATTTGGTACGGCTTCTTTGATTACAGCAACAATAATGTCACCGATATGTGCATATCGCCGATTACTAGTCCCCATGATTCGAATACATATTAATTTTCGGGCTCCACTGTTATCTGCTACACTCAAATGGGTCTGAGATTGGATCATATCATTTTTTTAATCTGTTATTTCAATGCAAAGGGCAAAAAAAAGAAATATTTTTGTTCAAAAAAAAAAAAATAAACGTTCGATTTTTGTTTTTTTAATCCTAAAGGACTTTTTCCTTTGGTTTTTCTATTCCTATCTCGAAATAATGAATTGAGTTTGTATAGGCATTTTTGACGCTGCTATTGAAATAGCTTTTCTAGCTATATTTTCTGTTACTCCGCCCATTTCATAAAGTATTCTGCCAGGTTTAACGACAGCTACCCAATATTCGGGGGATCCTTTCCCCGATCCCATACGTGTTTCCGTAGGTCTTGCAGTAACAGGTTTGTCAGGAAATATACGTACCCATATTTTTCCCCCGCGGCGCGCATTTCTTGTCATTGCCCGTCGTCCCGCTTCTATTTGTCTAGATGTAATCCAAGCGGGTTCAAGTGCCTGAAGAGCATATCTACCGAAAGAAATACAATTACCTCGATAAGACATTCCTTTCATTCTTCCTCTATGTTGCTTACGGAATCTGGTTCTTTTGGGGTTATAGTAGATGGTCGTTTATCAATTCCATCCCTACTACAGAACCGGACATGAGAGTTTCTTCTCATCCAGCTCCTCGCGAATGAAATGATTAAAAAAATATACATGTAATAATATACTATACTAAAGCATGGTATTTGGTGGGATTTCTCCTGTTATTATAAATTTGTATTATTATAAATTTCTATATTTTTGTATTATTCTATTTTCTATTCTATCGAATTTTATATGACTATGTATTCGATTTCTGGTTTTCATTCTGTTTATATATTTTATATAGTCAATATGTTATCAGATTGTTTTGTTTAAAATTTTTAAATTTAATAACATAAAAACCTTCGCGGGCGAATATTTACTATTTCAATAATTATTTTACTATTTCAATAATTATTTCACTTGTGGAAGTAATCCATTAGCTTTTAGAATAAAGACTAAATAGAAATGAATTGTCTACTGGTTCCTTTCTTTTCTTTCGCCATCCTGCCCAATAAATCAGTACTGGTTTATTGGTTCCGTCGTCCCCATCACTTCCCAATTAATGGTTAGGTCCTACTTTTACAATGGAGTCCTGAATAAAATCAAATTAAATGAAATTTGTTATTGAGTCAATTTTCTCAGTCTTTATTGGCTCCAGGCTCTTGATTTTTTGTTCTATGAATAGAGTCATTTAATTATAGATCAATCTCTATTGATGCTTTATTACATTCATTGGCTTTTATAAAATGAATCATAGACCTTACATATTGGAATCATATATCATTGATATTTTTTTTTTCTTTTTTTTTTCTTTCTTTCACCCTTCCATTTATCTGCATTATTTTCTATTTTGTTTTAGAATAAAATAATCAGATTTATTTTTTTTTTTCAAAAAAAAAAAATTGCAATTGCTGCAATTATATGATTACTATATCATATCTTGACTGCTTCTTTGAATCCAGATAATGCAAAGCGATGAGTTGGTTATTAGTTCT